CCAAGACCATACATATTGATAGATAGAACTGCTATTTATTTGCTGAATAGACAGATTAGTTGAAAAAATCATGACCATGCTTAACAATAAAATACTTGGAAAAGCCCACATACGACGAATTTTTTTTGTTGCTGTCGGAAAAAGAAGAAGCCCCACTCCTATTAACATAGGAACTGGAAGTGGAACGAAAGGTAAAATCCACGCATATTGATATGTCTGTTCCATAAAAAAAGTTTTTTAATTCTTAATTAATTGTTTCCGATTCACCGGACCTTACCTCTTTTGTTTTGAAAGGAGTCAATAAAAAATGAAGATATGCACTAACTTAACCTAACTTAAATAGAATTTTTGAATTTTGATTTCTTTTTACTTATTCTTTTTCTTTCTGAATTTCTGTTAAATACTTCAAATATTCAAATCAAGAAGTTACAATTGGTCAAATCATATGAAAGAAAGAGATTAATTACTAGTCTCCGAATTTGAAAATTCAAGTCGAATTGGGCATAGTTTTCCCGAGTTTGACAAGTTACTAAAAATATTCTTCTTTTTTTTCTATTTTTAGTAATATTTTATGCGATTTTCCCATATCGTTCACCCATCCTATCTATTCTATTCTTTTAGATTTTTCGAAAAAAATATTATCTAGAAAAGAAATACACAGTGAATTAGAAAAGCGCAGGTTTTTTTTTAACAATAGATGTCTTTCACATCCAGCTATACCAATGAGTAATCTCTTAATTTTTATTTAAATGGCAGTTCCAAAAAAACGTACTTCTGTATCAAAAAAGCGTATTCGTAAAAATTTTTGGAAAAGGAAGGGGTATTGGGCGGCGTTAAAGGCGTTTTCCTTAGGGAAATCTCTTTCTACCGGGAATTCAAAAAGTTTTTTTGTGCGACAAACAAATAAACATAAACTAAGTAATAAAACATAACACGTTGAAATAATCTAAATCAGCCTGACTCAAAAATTGACTCATTTCAAACATCAAATTCCCGAATTCCATTTCCTATTGATTAACTCAAGAGGGAATGGAATTCGTTCCGCCCTTAGTCTTAGAATATGGGGAAGAAGGATTCTTTTGTTTACCTTACCAAATTCAAAAAAAGTCTTTTTTTTGTTGACAAAAAAACACAAGATACTCCAATTTTTGAGTATATTTTCTCCTTTCCAAGGTGGGGAGTATGATTTTCCCATCAACCAACCTATTTGTATTTGTAATATAAGGTTTTCTTTTTTGTGCAACTTTCTTACTTTTGGATTTTCTATAAATTCTTATATAGACCCCATATATTATATTTTCTTTCTCGACATCAATCCACGCAAAAACACTTGGTGAAAATATTCTGGATAAATACGTGTCAATTTTGAATGATCTAAAATAGGTTCTTTTTTTTGTTCATTGATAAAACGGATTTTTTGGTTTCACTTTTTGAAATCAAATAAATCAAAAACAGTTAATTAAAAAAAATGTTTTTTTTTGGGGGGGGTTCTACCCCTTAATTCTTCTATCCCTTAATTCATAGTAGAACTGTCGAGTTTTACAAGAGTTCAAGTCGAGAAGAGTAGAAGAGTATAAAATACACAATAAAACTAAGACCCTAAACTAAAAACTAAAATAACGAACCTTCAAATACTTATTTGAACAAATTTTTATTCATCAATTTGAATCTTTCCTAAAAACAATTGAATTCGTAAATCTAGACGATTACTTATTCATAGGCTATTATGAGGTCAAGACAGGCCGCTATGGTGAAATTGGTAGACACGCTGCTCTTAGGAAGCAGTGCTAGAGCATCTCGGTTCGAGTCCGAGTGGCGGCATGTCATCTCCTAAAAAAAGAAAATAGATCCTATAATGAATTCAATTGCCGATTTCTATTTTATAATTATAATTCAGGAACTCTTTATGATATTTTCAACTTTAGAGCGTATATTAACTCATATTTCTTTTTCGATCGTTTCAATTATAATTACAATTCATTTGATAACCTTTTTAGTCGATGAAATCGTAAAAAAACTATATGATTCATCCAAAAAGGGCATGATAATGACTTTTTTCTGTATAACAGGATTATTAATTACTCGTTGGATTTATTCGGGACATTTTCCACTAAGTGATTTATATGAATCATTAATCTTTCTTTCATGGAGTTTTTCCTTTATTTATATAGTTCCGCATTTCAAAAAAAATCAAAATCTTCTAAGCACAATAATTGGCCCAAGTGCTATTTTTTCCCAGGGCTTTGCTACTTCGGGTCTTTTAACTGAAATACATGAATCCACAATATTAGTACCCGCCCTTCAATCCGAGTGGCTAATAATGCACGTAAGTATGATGATATTTGGCTATGCGGCCCTTTTATGCGGATCATTATTATCAGTATCACTTCTAGTCATTACAGTTAGAAAAAAGCCTTCTCTTTTTTCTACGAATAATCATTTATTAAATTTAAATGAGTCATTTTTCCTTGGTCAAATCGAATACACGAATGAACGAAGAAATGTTTTACAAAAAACTTCTTTTTTTTCTCCAAGGAATTATTACAGGTCGCAATTGATTCAACAATTGGATTATTGGAGCTATCGGGTTATTAGTCTAGGATTTATCTTTTTAACCATAGGAATTCTTTCTGGAGCAGTATGGGCTAACGAAGCATGGGGATCCTATTGGAGTTGGGACCCAAAAGAAACTTGGGCTTTTATTACTTGGATTGTATTTGCAATTTATTTACATACTCGAACAAATAAAAAATTGAAGGGTACAAATTCGGCAGTTGTGGCGTCTATTGGATTTCTTATAATTTGGATATGCTATTTTGGCGTCAATCTATTAGGAATAGGACTACATAGTTATGGTTCATTTACATTAACATCTAATTGAATTCAAAACAAAAAGGGGTTCTTACGAATAGGAATCAAAAAGTGTACAACGCATATCAGATAAAAAAACTTTGTGTGAATTGGCGAGAACTCGGCGAATCAAATTCAACTATGGTAGTGATTCGCCGAGTTCTCGCCAATTCAAATTCATTTTTTACTTAACGCAAGAGAAGAAGAAAAGCCTTCTTTTTGTCATTGTACAACCAACATTCATTTTTGTAAATAATAAGATTTTTTTCATTTCTTTTTTTTTGTTTTTATTCAAAAAACAAAAAAAAAAGAAAAACTATCTATAAAAAAAATTAGATAGAATAACTTCAACCTTTTCAACTGATAGTGAAAGAACAAAATCGGGGTACATACCAATACCGAGTACGGGTAAAAAAATAGAGATCGAAAGAAATAACTCTCGTGGTCCAGAATCAACAAAATAATAGTTTGGGCCATTAAATATCTTGTATCCATAGAACATCTGGCGTAACATAGATAATAAATAAATAGGAGTTAATATCATTCCAATTGCCATTACTAAAGTAATTAGAAGTTTTGTCATTAAAAGATATTTTGGACTAGTAATTAGTCCAACAAAGACTATTAATTCGGCAACAAAACCACTCATGCCTGGTAATGCAAGGGAGGCCATCGAAAAGCTACTGAACATCGTGAATATTTTTGACATTGGGATACCTATTCCGCCCATTTCCTCAAGATAAACAAGACGTATTCTATCATAAGTTGTTCCGGCCAAGAAAAAAAGTGCAGCACCAATAAATCCATGAGAGATTATTTGTAAAAGGGCTCCGCTGAGTCCCATATCCGTGATAGAACCAATTCCTATAATTATGAAACCCATATGAGATACAGAGGAATAGGCTATTCTTTTTTTTAAATTCCGTTGACCAAGAGATGTTGAAGCTGCATAGATTATTTGCATTGCGCCTACTATCATCAACCAAGGAGAAAATATAGAATGAGCATGAGGAAATAATTCCATATTGATCCGAACTAATCCATACGCTCCCATTTTTAATAAGATTCCGGCTAGAAGCATACAAGTACTATAATGCGCTTCTCCATGGGTATCCGGTAACCATGTGTGTAGGGGTATAATTGGCAATTTGACAGCAAAAGCAATAAAAAATCCAATATAAAATATTATTTCCAAGGCCACAGGATACGACTGATTGGCTAATATTTCAAAATTTAATGTTGGTTCAGTCGAACCATATAAACCGATACCCAGAACTCCTATTAAAAGAAAAACGGAACCCCCCGCCGTGTACAAAATAAATTTTGTAGCTGAGTACAGACGTTTTTTTCCTCCCCACATGGATACAAGTAGATAAACGGGAATTAATTCTAACTCCCACATGAGGAAAAAAAGTAAAAGATCTCGAGAAGAAAATAATCCTATTTGTCCACTGTACATTGCTAACATCAGGAAATGAAATAATCGAGAATCTCGAGTAACTGGCCAAGCCGCTAAAGTAGCTAAAGTAGTGATGAATCCCGTCAGTAAAATGGGTCCTATAGAGAGTCCATCTATTCCTAATCTCCAATGAAAATCAAAAAAATGAATCCATTTATAATCCTCCACTAGTTGGATTAATGGATCATCCGGTTGAAAATGATAGCAGAATGCATAAGTCGTTAGAAGAAGTTCTAAGATACACATACATATAGTATACCAACGGATTACTCTATTTCCCCTATGTGGAAGAAAAAAAATTAAGCAACCCGCAAATACTGGGAAAACCACAATTATTGTTAAGCAAGGAAAATGGTTCGTGGTAAAGACAAGATACACTTGGGCCAGAAAAATCCGTGCTCAAAATCAAATTTAATTAAATTGAGCACGGATTTTGTCGGTAAAAAAAAAGAAAATGGATTCAAGTAGAGTTTTATGGAATGTATCAATAAGCTAGACCCATACTGCGAGTTGTTTCATGCCATAAATAAACTCGAACACTCAAAAAATCCGTTGGACAGGCGGATTCACATCTCTTACAACCAACGCAGTCTTCGGTCCTCGGGGCAGAAGCAATTTGTTTAGCTTTACATCCGTCCCAGGGTATCATTTCTAATACATCGGTGGGGCACGCTCGGACACATTGAGTACA